GCTCTCGAGGTTCTATTCTCTAACCAAAAGTTTTGCCTATCAGATTCAAGGAAAACTTAAAGTAGTGGAGGGAAATCCGTCTGAGTCTTCAATTAGATTGGATAGCCAGAGAGGGAATTAAATTAATAGTTTTGGAAAGGACCTAAGATACTTTGGATACAGACTCATGAAAGTCTCGGAATGCTCAGACATTCAATCAATATTAGATTAGATGAAGAGTTGCCTTTCGTTTTACTCCCAAAAATAAAAAACGCTAAAAGAAAGAAAAAGTCTTATTCTTTCCACATGTGAGTCAGCTTCCTTGGATACTTCGAAAAGTGTCCGTTTACTTGTGTTTACATCTTGTCGATTCTACTAGAAATTCTATAATAAGAATAACTCATTATAAGAATAAGATAAGTGGATTTTTTGGAGTAGTTCATCAATGGTGACCAAATACCTCTCCCTTTTTTTGACTCTGCACCAGTGATTTCACTATTATTAGTGAACAATAATGGAATAGTTTCTTCATATTCATAGAAAAAGGGGACAGAATTCACATGGATATAGTAAGTCTCGCATGGGCTGGTTTAATGGTAGTTTTTACATTTTCCCTCTCTCTCGTAGTGTGGGGAAGAAGTGGACTCTAGAAGTACTCCTAATTGCGGTAATAATCAAACTCTATCAACTTTTATCAATTGTTTTAGTTTTCTAGACCGGTCGGCAACTTTTTTTTAAGATTTTTTTTGAGAAATTGGATTTATGTTTTGTTTTATTGACTCATTTTCTATTTTTATATCAGGATTTACACCGTTAACCATTCATGGGGTAACCCCTTTTCGAAATCTGAAGAAGTTTCCATCGAATTCGGATTATCTGTATTAAATGGATCAAACAAACAAATGAAATTGAGAAAGTATGTACATACATTTCATATTCTATTTAATTTATATTGACATTTATAAAGAAAAAGAGAGATATAGGTGGATTCCTTTATATTAAAATATTGCACTTGTATCTTTATACATTACAATAACCATAATGGCTAGTATGGTAGAAAGAGATCTCTTTCTACCATACTAGCGGGCCCTTTAGGATAAGGATACTACTACTACTATACTACTACTGAGTCTAATGCATTCCTTTCATTTAAGACGAGAAATTGAAATCCCTTTTTTTTCATTGATAGTAAAATTGTATTCAAATTAATTATTTTGACTAACTGTTTTTACGTAAATTATAAGCAAAAAAGCAGTAGGAACGAGAATGAAGAGTGCAGTAGCAATAAATGCAAGAATATTGACTTCCATAATTTAATCGTTTATTATTTATTTTTGTTCTTTGGAATATCTCGGGATTTAATCCCATAGAGATGAGAAATCTTTCGCTTGTAAACTCACTCAGATGAATTAGATTTCGATGATATCGAATGAAAGAAATATCATGAATAACAATATCGGAGCTATAAAATCGATTCATCGTCAAGAATTTAATAGTATAACATAGGAAGATCTTTTATCCACACCGAATACATAATAAGATTCCTGATCCAATCAAAAAATATTTATTTATGATTCTTTTTCCCCGCTTTCTTTTCTACAACCTAGTACTTTACTAATACTTGTACAATCATCTGATGAAGTATCATAAAAAACCTTTTCTACTTCGATTGTTTACAAAAAGAGTTTCTAAAGAACCTTAAATAAACAATAGAAATCAAATAGAGAAAACAAGTACGAAGTTCAATTTGCATTGCAATTTAAAAATTTTTTTTTAAGGGTCTATCATCTTTTTGGAAAACAAAGAAGGGGAATGTGATAAAGACGAGTCCCAGTAAAAAAACTCAAATATTCCAGAAAATTAACTGTTTCAATTTTATTACGAGTTTTTTCTTCGACATCGACTCTAATCTTTAAAAAGAGTATAGTCATTAGGGAAGACTAATTTTATCTTTATTTTTTAAATATTCTCTTTCCTTGGTTGGATTCGAACTATTTTCAATTCCTTGACTTCATAGAAAGAAAAGTATATATAGGTACTCTTTACAAACGTATTATACGCTATCCTATTCAATTTTCCTACCCGAGTTAATGGGAGATTAATTGACAAAAAGCAGAAACCCCGTACAGTATCTCTTTCTTGAAGTGTTGAATGCTCTCAATAATTATAATTATTATTAATTTACATATGTCTCTCTACCATCAATTGGTGCTAGTTAAAATAATGGAAATACCCCTTTCTTTTGCTTGATGAAAAAAGAAAAATAAAACAAAAAGATAAACGAAACCATTTTATTTTGACCCCCTTGCCCAGAAACAAAAAGGGGAGTTTATGTCTTTTTGTTTATTGAATCCGCCGGGACTGACGGGGCTCGAACCCGCAGCTTCCGCCTTGACAGGGCGGTGCTCTGACCAATTGAACTACAATCCCATGGAAATCAAGTGGGTAGCTTACATATTCCTTCTTATGATTTCATTTTAATCATTTAAATTTTAGATTCAAATTTTTGTTTTGTAACAAAGAAAGTCACAAGTGATATATTGATAGCTATATGGATATCACTTTAGTGATAGCAAGACGGATTACTGGTAATCCTTGCATTATTATCAAATCGATTGATAATCTATTTTTTATTGTAAAAAATAGATTATTTTCTCGACTCTGTTCATTAAAGTTTATATTTAAAGGATCCATATCGGGATCCTTAACAAGATCAAGATCGGAATTTTTTATGGAAACAAAAAAGTAACTAGACACAAAAAATCAAGAAAAAAGTAAAGTCGAAATATACCCCGAAATTTGACTTTTTTTCTTACCCTTCTCTGTCATTTATGCAAAACAAAAAGAGTTATGTAGACAGCGAATTATTGGGCCGAGCTGGATTTGAACCAGCGTAGACATATTGCCAACGAATTTACAGTCCGTCCCCATTAACCGCTCGGGCATCGACCCAGGAAGAATCTATTCTAACTTTATAGATAATCCATGATCAACTTCCTTTCGTAGTACCCTACCCCCAGGGGAAGTCGAATCCCCGCTGCCTCCTTGAAAGAGAGATGTCCTGAACCACTAGACGATGGGGGCATACTTGCTCAACCGCCATCATACTATGATCATAGTATGATCAGTTTTTTAAAATTGTCAATATAATCAAATGTTATGACTAGCTTATAAGGTTTTTTCTTTTTTTCTATAGGATTCTATATCAGTTTTTTATTTTACATTTGTATTCATATTCTAATCACAATTCTCTAAAAAAATCGATATATTTTATTTTTATATTTGAAGTGGAAATATTAAAAAAAAAAATCTAAAAATAGTCTAGTACAGAATCTTTTAAAGAAGTGATTGGTCTGACATAAAAAAAGAAAAAAGAGGGTTAAGTTTCGTTTTTTTTAACTTTCCTTCATAGATTGCCTCATCTCATTGTTAAGAAGTAGTATCCCTATCTAACACTAACCCAAGAAAGTTAGACAGAATCCATCTTCTAATTAGGGAAGAAAATAAGTTAAGTTATCGAAAATTTTCTTTTTTTTTTTTAGAAAATTATTGTTCAGAGGATAGTCCGTATCTCTTCATCACATGTCAAGATAAAATATTTTTGGTCTCTGTCAAATTGCTGAGTACGTATATAAATCAAATAAATTTCGTTCTATTTCGATGTGGTAGGCAATTTCAAGTAAAATAATTCATTGCATGGATATTTATAAAATCCAATATTAAAAAAGCAAAAACTACTCCGTTAAGTAAATTTGAAGTAAATTCAAATTTTCGTTTCTAGTTTCGAAATGAGCTACTAACCACTATGCGTCTATTGTATATATATTTAATATATATATAGATAGATTTTATTTACCTATCGACTCAGTCAGGAATTAAACCAAAACGGCCCTTTTAACTCAGTGGTAGAGTAACGCCATGGTAAGGCGTAAGTCATCGGTTCAAATCCGATAAGGGGCTTTTACTTTCTTTACTGTCTAATAGTAAAAATTTCATTCGAAAGTGTATAATTTCGAATTTAATTTATTTAATTCTAATTAATTAAATTCTATTAATAACTAATAATAAAGTTAGAGAGTAATTTAGAAAATCAAATTGAACATTTTTATATTATAATACAATGAATAATGATAAGTCTTCTCTTGAATTGCCAAATATATATTATTTTTTTCCATTTTTCGATAGATTAGAAATCGACAAATCCAAAAGAAAAAGTAAGTGGACCTAACCCATCGAATCATCACTATATCCACTATTCTGATATTCAAATTCGATAGAGATAAAATTGAAACAGTAGATTTTTTTTTATTTCATATTTTTTTATTAGGAAATCCGTCGATATCTCTTATTGAATCTTCTTGTTTATATATATTTCATAGGAAGTATATTGCGTTCCTGCCTAGAAAAAGAAAGTCTTATTCCAAATTAATACCTAAATTAATACCTAAAGGGTATTTCAATATCTTGTTTTGATTCCAGAACATAACAAGATCCTAAATTCTATTTGTATAAGAATCAAATTGTATTAAGAATAACAAAATCGAATCATAATCATGGCTTCAGATATCAATCAAATATTGCCATATTGATGCATACGAGATGACAATGTAATGTGATCGAAGGTGTATGTGAGAAAGAAACTCTCATTTACAGTTTCCTATTATTTTATTTAAATATTGTATTGAATTAAATATAAATAATAAATTTTCCCTTTTTTTAGAGATACATAAGGGCATGTACATGTAGATATCAAAGAAAATAGAAAAAAAATATTCAAAGTTCCCTTTTTGCGTCAACTAAAAAAAAGGTATAAAAGGAAAATAACAATAGTTGATACTGTTGATACTATAGTATTTAATACATAAGTATTTAATACCCACAAAAAAGAAAAAAAAAGATTTATTTATCTGAGTAATGAGTCATTCGACAATTCAGGATTTCGATTGAACTACTTATTAATAAACTAATAGCAAGGAAGAAACAAATTGAGTTGATGCGTTTACCTAAGTAAGGACCAATAA